GCTTAAATACGTTCGTATCGCCGCAAAGGCCAAAGGTCCAACAGGTCAGGTTTTGCTACAATTACTTGAAATGCGCTTGGATAACATTCTTTTTCGATTGGGTATGGCTCCGACTATTCCAGGAGCTCGCCAATTAGTTAACCATAGACATATTTTAGTAAACGGTCGTCTAGTAGATATACCAAGTTATCGCTGCAAACCCCGAGATACTATTACGGCAAAGGATAAACAAAAATCTAAAGCTCTGATTAAAAATTCTCTCGATTCATTGCCTCAGAAGAAATTGAAAGTGCCACCCCATTTAACTCTGAAACGAAGGCAATATAAAGGATTAGTCAACAAAATAATAGATAGTCAACGATTCGGCTTGGAAATAAATGAATTGCGAGTCGTAGAATATTATTCTCGTCAGACTTAAACCTAACGAAAAGAAAAGAAAGATTAGAATAAGGTAAGGTGCCGACAACTTTGCCCACTTTCGGGGAAGTAAATTAACCTAAGGGTAAAATAAATAAGGCTTTGATCCGTATTTTTCTCCCATTATAGACCGCGAGGGAGATTTGCATTCCTTATCTCCTCTTTTCTTTCCAGTCTTTTACGTGCCACAGCCATTAGGAATAGATAATCTATCTTAAAGAAAGGTCTAACTGTATGGAATAATGGTATCGAGTCTTATTTGATCTATTGCGGTTAGTAAGATCAGTGAGTTGGGGGAAGGTACGGAAAGAGAGGGATTCGAACCCTCGGTAAACAAAAGCCTACATAGCAGTTCCAATGCTACGCCTTAAACCACTCGGCCATCTCTCCTACATAATGATTATGACCCCAAAACCGAGTGAATTGCGAGTCATTCATATTCATTATTGGGTAGGTACGACTAATCAACTCAAACTATAAAAACTATGATAAAGAGAAAATTGTTTTCTTTCGAAAACTGTTCAAAACAATTCTATTCATGTTTGCAAAAACAATGTTCTCTTCTTTTTAGAGATTTTTACCCGATTAAATCCATAAATTAGATAAAGCAATAAATTAGATAAATCAAAAAATGAGAAACTAGAACGAATCGACTGATTCAGGGATCTAGATTTTCTAGACTATGATTAATGGATATCTTTAGATCATGATTCTAGTTAGACTACGATTCTATACCATAAGAATTCGCAAACTCCTTTCCAGTCCAGTTTTCGAGGTATCAACAACAAAGACTTATCCTAATTCATAAACCATAACCACATTTTATATTTCATTGTATAGTGGATACCCCCTATGTACACAACACAAATGAAAATCGGCGGTTATTCGCTTCTCATCATAGAATGATTATAATGATTTGATCCTTTTTCGTCTTTGGCTCATAATTCACTCAAAATGTCTCGGGGTCTTCTAATCTCTAACTTCAATGAAATCGGAATAGTTTCCTTCGTTGAGATAGTATTTCATTAGACTGAAATCCAATTAGGTTCCAATATTTCGTTCTTAGCTCTTATCAATTACTGTCAAAAAGGAACAATTTGAATATTGAATAGTGGAATAGAAAGCCCATTTTTTTAATGAATTTCTTTTTATGGTAGTTTGTACTGTCCAATTCTTTTCGTTGTGGCATCTTTTTTCCACGAGAGAGGGAATGATTAGAATTATAGAATGGATTCCTACCTATGCCTAGATCGCGGATCAATGGAAATTTTATTGACAAGACCTTTTCAATTGTAGCCAATATCTTATTACGAATAATTCCGACAACTTCGGGAGAAAAAGAGGCATTTACCTATTACAGAGATGGTGCGATTTGATTCGTTTTTTTGATTATTAGAAGTCCGATTGACTCTAAGATGGATGAATAGTTAGTTAATATTATCAAAGAAATACCTGTATATGTTATATTATATAGTTAGATTATTCGTAGTCTTACGAGAAAGACATACGATTTGGGATCGGAATTAAAATAAAAAGAAATCTACGCTTATTGACGGTAAAGTTTGGAAATAGAACAACTCCTTCTGTTGTGTATCCTCAATTAATGCAGCCTCAGATGCTATCTTTCAATTGGCGATTCTAGTATTGAGCGAAGGTTTATACCTATAGGTTCGTTATTACAGGTCAATCCTACTCTACTAGTACCAATAGGCAGCATAAGGGAAGAAGCACTACACCTAGGAATCCATAACAAAAAACTTTGTTATGAATTATCCCTTTCCTTAATAGGCTCGGGACTAAGAAGAATGGTTGGGACAACAAACATCCATCGTGTTTGGATTTTGGATACCTGTATAACCATCGAAGGCTCTTGAAGTGACTAATTCCTGGAAATTCGAGGGCGCTGAGAACAAAGAAATTGTTGGAGTTATCATTTCTCTCTAATACCTATACCTTTGATGTTAAGAAAAGATCTCTTGCAGGAAGGTTGGCTAGAAATTTCGTGTAAAAATACCAGCCCTGCTCAGTTCATAATTAGAATATTTTAATATTTTTGGATTCCCGATTTTCATTATGCACATAAGAGAGGAGCCGTATGAGATGAAAATCTCATGTACGGTTCTGGAACGGAGATTCTTTGAATTGAATGCCGACCGTAACGGATGTCAGCTCAATCCGAAGGCAATTATGCGGAAGCTTTACAAAATTATTATGAGGCTATGCGACTAGAAATTGATCCCTATGATCGAAGTTATATACTGTATAACATAGGCCTTATACATACAAGGAACGGCGAACATACGAAGGCTTTGGAATATTATTTTCGCGCCCTAGAACGAAACCCATTCTTACCCCAAGCTTTTAATAATATGGCCGTGATCTGTCATTACGTGCGACTATCTCCACTATAGAAAGAAAGGGGGAAAGAAAGATCAAATCCTCTAGGAAAAATGCTAAAAAATAGGCTTTCTACATATGCATCGTCTAAAAAAACGATTTTTATCAGCTGTAGAAAAGAAATAAAATTCGTAGAAGTCGAAATAGGAAGAAAGAGAGCTGCCTAGCTGGTTTATTCTATGGATAAAGGATCTAATTGATAAAGTAAGCGCCGTAAAGATCAATTAGCGGGGTTTTGTACAGATACAATAATAACTGCTTACTTATCATGATGTGCAATAAATTTTAGCAATTCACTTCTGTAATAGAGTCGACCTACTAAGGTATTGAGCAGCGGTGTAGAATCAGATCCCAAAGATAGTACGTCTTTCCTTGAAAGACTTTTTCAAAAATTCTATATAAATTTGAATATGAGATGAAACGGAGATAGTTACCTTTCAGAAAATTATAACGATAGTGGAAATGCCTATCTTTTATTCTTAGGAGGGTAGGATAAAAGATAAAACTAAAACGGATTATTAATCCAAATTCAAGATTTCAGTTTGAAACTCATGTCATTAGCTTCTTTTGGTTAACCCGATAAATGGGATAGATCTACGAGAAATCTTATTCAATTACATGTGGTAGATTAAAATCGGATACCAAAAGAGTTGACTGCCGAGCCGTATGAGGTAGGAAACTCTCAAGTACGGTTCGAAGGGAAGGACTTAACCCACCTATTCTGACCGGGGAGAACAGGCCATTCGACAGGGAGATTCTGAAATTGCTGAGGCTTGGTTCGATCAAGCGGCTGAGTATTGGAAACAGGCTATAGCACTTACTCCCGGGAATTATAGTCAAGCATATAATTGGGTAAAGCTGAAGAAGCCTTTCGAATAAAAGATGACGTGGTGTATTTATTTATTACATACATTAGTGAATCTCTTTTTTTTTTTTAGAAGTCATTTGGTATAAGTAATTGGCAGAATATCTCTTAGTAATGGATAATGGCTCGTCGCGTGATTTGCAAGAAAAAACAATGAACATTCATGTATTTTTAAACTTCGAAGGAATTGAATTCAGTGGGATATTTCATTTATATTTTTCGACCAAGAACGCTTGCGAAAACTTTTGGATCGACGAATGTCATTTGGCGTATCCTATTGTGTATGATTAACTCTTTCGTTAATTATGACGCCCGGAGGGAAAATGGAAACGGACCTCAATTTTTGAGAATTGACTGAGGAATAGATGAAAGAATATGTAGAAAAATAGATCACCAAAGAGGAAAAACGATACGTCCTCGATCTAGAATACATGAGAAATTGTCGGTTCCTTTATCCAAATCCTGGTGAAGATCTTGTCCATCCTGCCAAGTGCCGGGGGCAGCAGGTTGCAGACCAATTGGTGATTAGGCTAGAGCAATAAGAATGGGGCACTTTATCTACTCAGGATTCTAAACGAGAGACGATCTTCCCCAATGTCTTTAGAAGATAGATTTCTATGACTTCAAACTAGGGCTTACAATGGCTGCACTTTCCCAATTTTGTTCGAGCTGCTAATCTCAGAATTCGCCGAAGTCGATTCAGCCGGTCGCCCATTTATAGAATACGTTCAGTCCTTCGTTACCGAAGTGGCCCCGCGAATTTAGTTGAGTCTTCGGAAGTATCGCAATAGAGGGAATGACGAACCTTTGCGCTGTGCGCACTGTTCTATTTGCAAATCTGTCTTTCAAACTGAATAAGAGGTTGAAAGCTATTTTTGCTTCCACTTTCGGAAGGACTTTTAGAAGACCCTACTGTCTTTTCTAAGGGTTCTAAGCTCTTTCGAAGAAGAAGCAGATTCAGTTTCGACGAAGATTCCTTTTCGACGAAGGTCAAAACTTCTTTGACTTCTCTTTCTTAAGTACAAAAACTTCTTAGATGAGTTTGAACTTGTTATATAGTTAGATATAACAAGTTCAAACTCAAGTATGCCGGCTAATCATTACGCTTCAACCGGGTTATTCTATTCCACTTCCTGAAAATTTCATGTTATTCCGTAACCGTAAATAGACTATAAATTCCATCATTGATAGCTAATCTATCTAATTCGATTAAGCCAATAATGTAATGGGATTTGTCGAGAAATGGGAAATGAAATCAAAATGCTCCGGGATAAAAATGAGGGAATGTTTACAATACCTGGGTTTAATCAGATACAATTTG